CAAGTCGCACACTCATATTCCGGAAATACAGAAACAAAAAAATTTCGCGGTCGAACTACCAATCAACTAAAATAAAAATAAAAATCCGAGACCTAAATGCTTATTTAAAAGGTAGTATTTTGTGGTTCTTGTAAATAGAATTCTAATTCATTGAAATTCCGTCCAGTAAAACGGACGAATTATAAATCTCCAAAATAATAGACAGGAATATCGCAAATAGAGCCATTGCGATACCCATCAAAGGAGTAGTCCCCCATCCAGGAGCTACTTTACCATATTCCGAATTCAAAGGTTTCAATAACCCCCCTGCAGAAGTCATTTTTGGACGAGCTCTAGAACTACCCTCAACTGTTTGTGGAGCCATAAATCCTATTTTGTATTCATTGAGATCTGTTGACTTTGTATACCATTCTGTTGTAAATAAACGATCTTATCACGGATCCATTGCGGTCTTGAAATTCTATAATAATGGAAACAGCAACCCTAGTCGCCATCTCTATATCTGGGTTACTTGTAAGTTTTACTGGGTACGCCTTATATACTGCTTTTGGGCAACCCTCTCAACAACTAAGAGATCCATTCGAGGAACACGGAGACTAGTTTGAAGTTGAAGTAATGGGCCTACCAATATTGGTAGGCCCATTACTTCAACTGAGATAATAAAAAATCATTTTATTTTTTAGTTGGAACTTTAGGCGGTTCTCGAAAAAAGATAGCGAAAAAAATGATCCCTAGAGTCGAGACTAAGAGGAATGTATAAACCAATGCTTCCATAAATTTGATCGTGGTTTCCAATTATAGCTTCCATACCTGTTTATTTGGGATCATCTCCCGGATTAAAGAAAAAAAAAAAAGAATCAAAAAAGGCAGCGATTTAAATCCAGATTTCTCCAGTACCTTATACCTTATTTAAAAATCGAAAATAGAAGCCGAAGCGATAAACACAAAATAGCGGAGCAGTGCTGCATCAGACTACTTGTCTTCTTGTAGTTGGATCTCCAAGTTTTTGGAATACTCCAAATTCCACTTGAGCATCCAAATCCGGGTCAATACCAGCAAAAACATCTCTGAACAAGGTTCTAGCACCATGCCAAATGTGTCCGAAGAAGAAAAGCAGAGCAAATGAAGCGTGTCCAAAAGTAAACCAGCCCCTTGGACTGCTACGAAAAACACCATCGGATTTCAAAGTAGCACGATCTAATTCAAAAATTTCACCCAATTGAGCACGTCTAGCATATTTTTTCACAGTAGCAGGATCACTATAACTCACTCCATTCAGTTCGCCACCATAGAACTCAACAGTTACACCTACTTGTTCGACACTATACTTCGATTCTGCCCTTCGAAAAGGCACGTCGGCTCTAACAATTCCATCTCCGTCTACCAAAACAACTGGAAATGTTTCAAAAAAAGTAGGCATACGACGTACAAAAAGTTCACGCCCTTCTTTATCTCTAAAGATAGGGTGTCCTAACCACCCGACAGCTATTCCATCCCCGTTATCCATTGAACCCGCTCTGAATAATCCCCCTTTCGCAGGATTATTTCCGATGTAATCATAAAAAGCTAATTTTTCAGGAATTTTAGACCAAGCTTCTGATAAACTTTGATTTTCGGCTAGTCCAGCACTGACTCTTCGATATATTTCTTGCTGAAAGTATCCCTGATCCCATTGATAACGGGTGGGACCAAATAATTCGATGGGGGTAGTTGCTGAACCATACCACATAGTTCCAGCAACAACAAACGCTGCAAAAAAGACAGCAGCGATGCTGCTGGAAAGAACGGTTTCAATATTGCCCATACGTAATCCTTTGTATAGGCGTTGAGGTGGGCGGACACTAAGATGGAATAAGCCCGCTAATATGCCCAATGTCCCTGCTGCAATATGATGAGAGGCTATTCCTCCTGGAACAAAAGGATCAAACCCTTCCACACCCCATGCTGGATTTACAGATTGTACCTTTCCAGTTAGTCCGTACGGGTCGGACACCCATATTCCAGGACCATACAATCCTGTTACATGAAATGTCCCAAAACCAAAGCAAGCCACTCCTGAGAGAAATAAATGAATTCCAAAGATTTTAGGCAAATCCAAAGAGCGTTTTCCCGTACGGTCATCGACAAATATTGCTAGATCCCAATACACCCAATGCCAGATAGCTGCCAAGAAGCACAAGCCCGAAAACACAATATGTGCCCCGGCTACACCTTCGTAACTCCAAATACCCGGATTCGTTACCGTACCCCCCGTAATACTCCAACCGCCCCATGAATCGGTTATTCCTAAACGAGTCATGAAGGGTATAACGAACATGCCTTGTCTCCACATTGGATCAAGAACTGGATCGGAGGGATCAAAAACAGCTAATTCATATAGAGCCATTGAACCGGCCCAACCCGCAACCAGGGCTGTATGCATTATATGGACAGCAATCAAACGACCGGGATCATTCAACACGACGGTATGAACACGATACCAAGGCAAACCCATGGGACTACCTCTTTATTAATAAAAAATAGACACTATGTAACTTTCTTGCATTGAAAAAAAAACTATGCTATGTACCCCCCTTCCTTTTTCAGGGGATTATCTCGAAAAAAGGATTAATATTTATTCTATCCTATTAGTAATAATGGAAGAGTTCGGTTCGTAGGAAAAAAGAGAAGCAGATCTATTCTATACTCGATAAGTACCAATACGCAATGGGGGCGTATTCCCTTTTCTATGAGCAAATCCATCCATATTTGGTCATCATTCAAAAGACCTATTCGTAAGAATTTTCCTTTATTTTATGAACTTAGTCAATCGATGTAGAAACTAAGATAACGGCCAATATTATTAAGACAAGAAGCCCATTATTACGCTTCCACATCAAAGTGACCTAGAGTACTTAATTCTTTTCATTTTATGCCTATTGGTGTTCCAAAAGTACCTTATCGAAGTCCCGGGGACAAGCATCCATCTTGGGTTGACATATAGTGCGACTTGTCAGATCTATTGGGTCATATGGGATTTCCCCATTCTCTCCCCCGATCGAGATATCCTCTGTTTCGCCCAAAAAATTTGATTGAATGATCAAAAATTTGTAGCGTGAAATGCAATGAAGTGCAATTAGATCTATTTCGTGAGGAGGTATCCAGCTTAATATTAGCATAGCAATAAATCAATTTTATGGTCGTCTTGGCTGGACCAATAAAATGAGGTATCCAGGCTCCGTTTAGCAAAACCCAATTGGTAATATATCTATGATTATTACTTATACCATAAACGATTCCATTTAGAACTTTATTCGAAATAGGAGTGATCTCAAACTGTAAATATTGGGCGGAAGACATGAAAGAAATGAATTAAAGGGGGAAGTCATAGCAAAAAAGAGACGTGGTATTGGGGTCATTTGTCCTATATGTGCAAATCAAAATCGGGCGGATCCTTACTCGGAGTAGAGCATCAACCTAAAAAAATTGAAGAAGCCCATTCAATTCAGGAACAAGAAAATGGCATCGTGATTTTTGGATTGGATCGCGATGAAAAAATACATCAATGAAAAGTTAGTTCGATAAGTCGATAAGTTTAGTGAATTGCTTTTTTCTATTTTATATTAGATTATATTAGAATATTATAGGTATAGGAAAACCGGCTAAACTCATCGTTCTTGAAAAATGGAAGAAAGGACCCCTCGATAGAAGGAGCCCGCTAGGAAAAAAGAAAGGAAAAGGGCTGGGAGCTACACATTGATTTTTTGTTTCGCAAGTTTTGTTGAACCGTATGCATCAAAAGATGCCTGTACGGCTCCAAAGGGATACAGTTTTATCCTAATCAACCGACTTTATCGAGAAAGATTACTTTTTTTAGGTCAAATGGTTGAGAGTGATATCTCGAATCAACTTATTGGTATTATGGTATATCTCAGTATAGAGAACGAGACCAAGGATTTGTATTTATTTATCAACTCTCCTGGCGGATGGGTAATACCCGGAATAGCAATTTATGATACTATGCAATTTGTGCGACCGGATGTACAGACAATATGCATGGGATTGGCCGCCTCCATGGGGTCTTTCCTCCTGGCCGCAGGAGCAAGTACCAAACGTCTAGCATTCCCTCACGCTTGGCGCCAATGAGTTTTTTATTTGAGAGAAAAAAGAAGACTATGCCTTCGCCATATGAATTTTTAAGATTAAGTAATAATAGCATGGCACTTCGAATTCGATATGAAAATTGTTAGTGTTTTTTTTTTTCAAAATATTTGATTATGTATCGAAGCAGTAGTATGAGATAAAGGAGGGGTATTCCGAGTTTATCTTACCTATCGTAGGCCTATTGCGGCGTCACAAACTTTTTTCACACCGGAAGGTTATTAACAATATTTATGGTATGAAAGAGTACGAAAATAAAAAAAAAAAGAAGATTTTTTTCTTTATTTTTTTTTTTTCAAATAAAAAAAATAAAGACACTTTGGGATTGCTGAATCACAAACGAAATAAATATATAAAGCAACGGAGCCATCATAGTATTTTTGAACTAAAAAAAAGGGTGGTAATTGGATCATTTACCGATCTGGGTATAATAGAACCCATATTTTCTCCTTGTTTGATGAAAGGTAAAAAGCAAATTCCATTAATTCCATTGGCGAGCCGTATGCAATGCGAAAAAAATGCCCGTACGGTTGTTCAATTCTATCTTTTTCTTTATCTCTTCCCCTCGCCTAATCGTGCGAGATAGAGGAACTTTTTTTTTAGGTTATAATATATCATCAGGGTCATGATCCATCAACCTATTGGCGCTTTTTATGGGGCACAAACGGGAGAATTTATCCTGGATACGGAAGAACTACTGAAACTGCGCGAAATCCTTACAATGGTTTATGTACAAAGATCGGGCAAGCCCTTATGGGTTGTATCCGAAGACATGGAAAGGGATACTTTTATGTCAGCAACAGAAGCCCAAGCTCATGGAATTGTTGATCTTGTAGCGGTTGGATAAAACATAGCAGTGCCTCCTTAAGGGTTTAATAGAATATTAAACAGAAGAAATTCATAATCATCCGGTTAGGATCGATCTAAACCAGCCCATAATGGATAATTCAGCATGCCAACCATTAAACAACTTATTAGAAACCCAAGACAGCCAATCAGAAACCTTACAAAATCCCCCGCTCTTGGGGGATGCCCTCAGCGCCGAGGAACATGTACAAGGGTGTATGTGCGACTCGTTTCAATCATGGGCTGAGACAAAACAAAAAAAAAAAGAAAACAATTTTTTAAGTATCAATGATCAGTACCAGTGAATCGGATAGAATGGAAGAAGAAGAACTGCATTCACTAGCTAAAAAAAAGCTATCTATCATATCTTTCTATTGTGTATGAAATTTATGGTTTCCACCGGCGCAAATTCAACCGCCTCAAATTGCAATTTAAGGTGAGAAAGAATTCCCCATTGGTAACAAATAGTTATCCATTAAGCGGGGGAAATACTATAAAAAAAGCGGAAAGATTATCTTTCTACTCTTGCAAGAACGGACTAACAGGGTCAGCTACCCCACCAATCTTCATAATTAAATACCGTTACTGTATAAGGTCTATCTCGTTATGAAAGACCTATTACTAGAAAATTCATGGGTAGAGCCGGAGAGTGGTAACTGTACAAGTTACCAATAGAATTGATTAAATGAAGGAAGTGGCTCCGGTGTATAGAGAGGGCCTCACCGTTTAAGAAGTAATCATAGAGACGACGGAACCCACAATTTCTTTATCTATTTACTACTTTATTTTTTTTTACTATTTTATTTCCAATGCCTCGAAAAAAGGTAAAAGCGTGGTCGGGAAGGTTAGAGTAGCAAAAGCCATTGGAATTTTGATTTTATAAATTGGAAGAGTCCGTTTTGTTATTAATAGACTAGGAAAGGGGAAAAGAATAACTGAAAGAAAGGAAATCGATTAGTTATTCATCAAAGTTTCATTTATTCAATGACCAGAATTAGACGAGGATATATAGCTCGGAGACGTAGAACAAAAATGCGTTTATTTGCATCAAGCTTTCGCGGGGCTCATTCAAGACTTAGTCGAACAATTACTCAACAGAAAATAAGAGCTTTGGTTTCGGCTCATCGTGATAGAGATAGGAAAAAAAGGGATTTTCGTCGTTTGTGGATCACTCGAATAAATGCAGTAATTCGCGGAAACAAGGTATCCTATATTTATAGTAGATTAATAAACAATCTGTATAAGGCGCAGTTGGTTCTTAATCGTAAGATACTTGCACAAATAGCTATATCAAATAGGAATTGTCTTTATATGATTTCCAATGAGATTATAAAATAAGGAAATTGGAAGGAATCCATTAGAATTTTTAAACGGAGTTCTCTGGAGAATGAACTCCGGGAAGGTAGAGTAGAAATAATATGATAAAGTCGTCAAAATGAGCGAACACGCTCAATAAAAAAAGATTGATTTTATTCTTCTTCCCCAATTCTTTTTTTTTCTTACGACACAACTGCTTCTCGGATTTTTTGAACAAAACGTCCATCTGGGTTTGAGTTCGGGTTGGAATTTTGATTTAATTGAAGAGTAAGCCTATTTTTTTCTGGTTCGAAGACCTGGAGTTCTAGTGGTCGACCCACTTCTTTCAAATTGTTTCTCATTATTAATAAAAGGTAACGAAGATAAAATACGAGCTTGTTTTATAGCAATAGTAATTAATCGTTGTTCTTTTAAGGTCAATCTATTCACCCGTCTAGATAATATTTTTCCTTGTTCACTAAGAAATCGACTAATTAAAGTCATGTTTCTATAATCAATCCGATCCCCCGATTGGATCGGGGGCAAACGCCTACGAAAAGATCGCTTGGATTTAAGAAAGAGTCGCTTGGTTTTATCCATAATTTGTTTATTCCTTATCCCTAAAATCCCATTTCGATGAAATAAAAAAATGATTTATAGAATCAATTAGAGGGTTTGGTTTGTCTATATTTATTTATTTGTTTCTATTTAAATATATGAAATAATTGTTTCTATTTAAATATATGAAATAATCTAGATATATATCTAGATTATTTTTTCATGTTCCTTGCAAGGGTGACACACAAGCACGCGGTTCGACTCTATCTATTTTTTTATCTCCCCATGAAGTGTATGTTTGTAACAATAGGGACAGAATTTTCTCAATTCCAATCGATTAGGTGTATTGTGTCGATTCTTTTGAGTAATATATCTGGAAATACCCCTTGATTCCTTATTAACACCGTTTCGAACACAACTAGTACATTCCAAAATAACCCTTACTCGGACATCTTTACCCTTGGCCATGAACCTCCTTGGGGTTTTTGATTCATCCAACTTTTCTATTTTCCGACCCGAAACGAATAAGAAACAAGGGAAAAAAAAATAGAAGTTGTTAACCACTCAAAATCCAATTCTGAAATAAAGATTTTATTGAAATCGATATAGTAAATATATAGGAAATAATAAGTAATACAAAAATTTCTAACTATATTGCTAATCACAGTACAGTATTTCATTTAAGTATCGTGTAGTGTAGGCTACTCTTACCCTAGCCACATTTCCATTTCTGTTTTCCTTTCACTGTCTATTTTCTTTTAACTGGATAATTAATTTAATTGGAGCCTGAACCCGAGTTTCGCTGAAGTTGAAGCCACATTTTTATTTCGCTTTCATCCTTTATTCTATCTATCTAATTGTAAAAAAAAAATAAAAGAGGGGAAAGAGAGATTAGTCACAAATACACAAATATTGGATTCTAGCTCTAATCTTCTTTACCTCGTTCCCGTTCAATAACTAGAATGAAAAAAAAGGAAATGTCAATGCGTCCGGGAATAAACGGTTGATTTCTATCAATAACCCTGCTAAAGACCCGAACCAGAGAGTACTTAGTACCGGTGCCACGGAAAGATATGTTTTTAGATCTCGCATTGAAAATCCTCCTTCTTTTTTGTTTTTGTATTCCCTATTGGAATATATTATGGTAAGAGATGTATATGTAGTTAAAGGCCACTTGTATTTGTGCGCGGAATCCTTAATTCAAATTGAAATGCGAAATGATTCGGTAGATAAGATTTTATTTTCTTTTTTTTTTTCTTAAAGCAGAAAAATGGGCCGCTTTACGCCTGAGAATTCCCAAGAAAAATACTAATTTATTATTATTATATGTTATATGATATGAGCCCAAAAACAAGAAAAGGCAAGATCCATTTTGCATATCAATAGAGGGAATAAAAAAATAAGGATGTGGAAAACAAGACGGGGATTCTTTACAATGATACTGTAGACCCATTGAAAGGGATGTAGCGCAGCTTGGTAGCGCGTTTGTTTTGGGTACAAAATGTCACGGGTTCAAATCCTGTCATCCCTACCAATTACCGCTCCGAGCAGGAGTAAGACAAGATCCGTTTTTTTTTTAGATCGGTTTCTAATTTTGACATACAAAATCTTCCATTTTATTATATATGATAGTATACACATACAAGAATTGTTGGGGAAAAAAATCGACTTATTACTTATTTCCAGTCTTTTCCGTTGTGATAGCGCTCTTAGTTCAGTTCGGTAGAACGTGGGTCTCCAAAACCCAATGTCGTAGGTTCAAATCCTACAGAGCGTGATTCCGCTCTTGTTGTCTTAGTCTTATATCGAAAATCACACACGCTGAACTGAAATCATTGAACAGCAATCTGAATTTGACCCTGCCCTGACCTCCCCCTCGGATTAAATTAAAGAAAGGAGGGGGTCAGTTAAAAAAAGAGATGTTAATTAATCAAAGGTCCAACTGATCACCACGTCTGTATTGTAAATATGCGGTTACGAATAATCCAGCCAAAGTAATAGGAATTAGACCTAAGACGATTCCAAATAGAAAGACTTCAATCATTTGAATTTTAGTTTTTTTTGAAAGGTTAAAAAGAGGGGTAATATCTATCCCTAAATATTAATCCGTCTTGCCTAGGAATCTCAATAACCAATAATTCGGAATTAACGTGGTACGGCAAGGAACTAGACAATATGTGGAATACCACAGAAAGATTTCGTTTTATGAATTATTCATTCAATTAATTTCAAATAAGTCCTATCTTACTCAGACCAAGAAATAGAGCCGAGGTTATAGTTAAAGCCGCTAGTAGAAAACCAAAATAACTAGTTATAGTAGGCATGACGGAGCTAAAGGAAATATGTTCTTTTTATACATATGTTTATAAAGCACTTCCCTAAGTTTCAACTTTTGAACGATACGAGGATAAGCAAAAATACCCTACCAATTGAAAGAATACCTTCAATTGCAAGTTTTTGATTCTTCAAGTATTCTAGAAGGTACTAACAAAAATGAGTGACAGGGATAGAAAAAGAAATCAATTCATCGTCTTTTACACCGACCCATCCCACGATTCCGAATCAACGGATTGAGTGGGCAACTCTTGAGTCAACTAATATTAAAATAATAATAAAAACTATGTCATCTAACTTCATTTCAAAGGGGAATCGCTTCTATTTTGTATTTTGATTTTTTATTGTATCAAATACATTTTCGACTAAAGAGTGCCCTTAGAATACTTTTTTCTTTACTTTTTAATACTTTAAATACCTTTTGCTTTACTTTATTTTTTTTTTACTATTTTATTTCCAATGCCTCGAAAAAAGGTATCGCACAATCAGATCACTCAAAAAATCACATTTTTATTTCGGTTCAATTCGATTCTAAAACGAAAAATTCCTCTTCGCTTTTCCTTTATAGATTTTCCGTTTTGTCTTTCCATATTCTATATAAAGGATAAAGCCTGCACGTTGTAGTTAGGTCAAGAAAGAACCTTTGGATCTAATACAACAACGTGGGCATCACAAATCTAGATTATTAGAATTCTTTTAGGCAGTTTTCTCGTTCGTTTATTTTTATCGAATTCTATCTCCCACCGTTACTTGTTTCTGGACAACTAACCAAGTCCTTGAAAAAAAAAAAGAAGAGAATTACAACAAAAAATTCTACATCTACGAA